GTAAATAAGAAGATTGTTTACGAATAAAAACTAATAAAAATTCCCATTCAAATACATAAGAATTGTATAGGAACCGAAATAATCTTTTATTTTCTTTTGAAAAAACGTAAATAGATTTCTTCTGAGTAATGAGAAGACTATTCAAATTATGATATTCGTGAAGAAAGAACCGCAATAAATGTAAAAAAGGAACATCTTGAATCCAACATTGAAGAATTTGAACCAAGATTTCCATATGTATGGGATGAGGTATTAGTATATCTGAGACATAATTTAAATGTGATAATTTGTCCTCTAAAAAGGGAAAAATTGAATGAATTGATCGTAAATTATGATATTTTGGTATTTCTTTTTCTTCTAAATAAGATACTAATCGCAACGAGAATGGAATTTCTACAATAATTGCAAAACTTTCTGATATCATTTGAGAATGAAAATGAGAAAAAAAAAAATTATTGTGGTTGTATCCAACGAATCGATTTTGATTAGAATCATTAACCAAAGAAATCAAAAAATTCTGTTGATAGATTCGAGTAATTAAACGTTTTACAAGTACTAAACTAGATTTATTGTCATAACCAAAAACTTCCACAGGTTCGTAAAAAATCGAACCATTTAACCCATGATTATGAGCAAGTGCATAAATATATTCCTGAAAGAGTAGCGGATATAGGAAGTGTTGTTGCCGAGATCTATCCTTTTCTAAATATCCTTGTAATTCTTCCATTGACTTACATTTTTTCTACTTGAAACAAAAACAGTAGGCATTTCTTGGGTTATCAAATTATACATAGTGCAATATGGTCAGAACAAGGTATGTATTATGTATAAAAAAATATATATACCCCGGAAACAGAAAGTCCAATCAACAGATCTTTTTCCTATCCCCTTCTATCTAATGGGTTTATCCTCGTTATAATTACTAGAGGTTAAAAAATCTTTTATTTTTGCAACCCGATCGCTCTTTTGACTTTGGAACAAATTCTTTTTGTCAGTATACTGTTTCTTCTACACATTCGTTTCCAGTCTATAATAGAGAATAGTTAGGATTTTTGAAAAAAAAAAAAAAAGAATCAAAGGACCACTCACAGGAGAACCTTTTCCCGCATCAGGCACTAATTTTTTTTAACGTCTAATTAGATCGGGTAATTATTCAAATAAAGAATAGAAGCTCGTTGCTTTTTTTTACCAGAATTGGAGCCGTAGGGCTCTATCCATTTATTCACTAAACCCAACCGTAAATGTGAATTTTTTTTGTCTTCCTCCTAAAATAAAAACAAAATTTTGGACTGATCTGGTAAGGATCGACTCCAAATTCTACTAAAAAAAAAATAGGAATCTAATAAGAAATTAAGAAATTCCATTTTCTTCTTATTATTACGACATGCTGTTTTTTCCATCCATTACCTTTCAGGATCAGTCGCGGTTTTATAGACTCTACCAATAGTCTGGACGAATTCGTTACTTCATCCAAATGTGTAAAAGATCATAGTCGCACTTAAAAGCCGAGTACTCTACCGTTGAGTTAGCAACCCAGATAAATATGATTTGTAGATACGATCGAAATAAAAAAAATCAATTGAATTGCACTGTACAACTACGTCAAAACATTGAACTAACAAGAAATAGAAAGGAAAGATTTTATGATCAATTCTAAACACCAAAATAGCAAAATGAATGGATCGGATTAAAAAATAAAAAACAACGGATTCCCAATAGAAATATAAAAATTTACAGACCGCCCATTTTCTCAAAATTTGTGATTTTCGTTAAGAAAATACATCTTGTATATGTATAATAGTAAATCCGGCAAACCCATCATTTGACCGAAGTAAAGGAAAAACCAATTAGGGGTCGGAATAAACGGATCCGCTTATCTACGATCGAATTATATTTGTTCGATACAACATTGTCAATATGAATGGAAAACAAATTCAATTAAATTAATAATTAATTAATTATTGTATTTAAGTATTAAGTAAATCAAATAAGAATTCGTGTTGGATTGGCACAACATAAATAAGAAATTTAGATGAAAAAAAAAATAAGGAAAAGGTAGAGAAAAAGTATGAATACAACAAGAAAAGAGCAAATTTTGAGTAACTAATTGCCCAAAATAGATACTAGTTACCTTTTCTTGTTTATTTATTATTATTAAAAGAAATTTTGTTTTTTTTCTTTATGAAGGTCTTTCTTTAACTTTAAAATAATTCTGCCTTCCTTAAAATATCATGAACAGTTCCTGTAGGTTGAGCACCTTTTTCAAGGAAATAACGAATGGCAGGAACATTTAAATAAGTTTGATTCTGTATCGGATCGTAAAAGCCCACTTTTTGAAGATCTCTTCCTTCTCTTCGGGATCGAACATCAATTGCAACGATTCGATAGATCGCTCATTGGGATAGATGTAGATAAATAATACCCCCCCCCCCCTAGAAACGTATAGGAGGCTTTCTCCTCATACGGCTCGAGAAAAAATGATTCTAATATTTCTGTATATTCTGTATATAATGGCAAATAGATCCATAAAATCATGAAGTCGACTATAATTTGAGTCGTTTTTTGTTCTTACTTACAGATACAGAAAAAAAGAAATATCATTCGTACTCATAACTCAAGTTGGGCAATTCTGAAAAAGTGCGAAGGTAACTCTTTAGACATTTCTTGAGTCGTCTCTAACCTCTTTTGTTTGTCTCGTCTCGAATCTATTTTTCTTCTTCATTATAATAAAATTAAAGAAAATTATTGAGACAATTGAAAATAGTGTTTCCTTGTTCCGGAATCCTTTCTCTTTACTTTGTAAAATCATTAGGTTTAGACATTACTTCGGTGATCCTTATTCCTTTTCAAAATGGCAGCAACATACCTTTTGTTTTTTGTTATTTCTTTCTATGAATAATACGAAAGATTAATTCCCTTGTAATATAATACACTTTTCATTTTCATCGAAAAAGTTTTACCAATTTCGACAAATTTTACTTTTTTATTTTATTTCAAACTTGTTCGAATTTTAACCCTTCGATTTCAATATTGAGGATATATTTACAAAGTTGGTCTAACTTATTAATTGTTACTAACCCTAGATTCTTCCCCCCGATAAATGAATCAATACTTTTTGTTCGAGCTCCATTATGTACTATTCCTATTTACCAACCTAACACAAATTAGGTTCCTAGCAAGAACAGAACAAACTATGTCGATTCAAGAGCATCTTCATTCCTATAGAAAATGGTGGATGTAAGAATCCACAACGAATCATGTCCTTCAAGTCGCACGTTGCTTTCTACCACATCGTTTCAAACGAAGTTTTACCATAACATTCCTCTGATGAAATTTCGAACCGGTATGGAATTGATTCAATATGGAATCATGAATAGTCATTGGCTCAAATGAAACAGATTTCTAAAAAAGACGAATAAACGCGTTTACTTAAGTCTTATTTACATCTTCAACAGATTGTTCGGGATGATGAATCATAAAAAGGATCATCCCCTTTTTTTTTCGAACACATAAATGAAAAAGTAATTAAAAAAGAAAGGCCTTTACTTAATAGACTTAATAGAATAATAGAATAGATTTTCAATGATATTTAAAGGATCACAGATCCTTTTGACTTAACCAAGGGAAGGGGCCGCTGTTACTGAAATAGAACAATACAATAATAATACATAATATCTATTATACAGCATACAGACCAATTTTGTTTTACTTCAGATTCAAGAATCTTTCCTCCAATTCCATAAAAATGGAATATATAAATTTTCATCCATCCAATCATTACATTATATTGATTTCCAATTATTCAATTGAATAAGCTAAAATACAAAAAAAGAAAATGGGATCCAGATCAATTTATTTTTCCTATTTTTTCCTTAGAAGTTTTAAGACGAACGATGAAATGCAATTAATACAAAAAACTACGTAATCTTTAGTCTCTACATAAAGTGTGGGATACACCATTTATTTTCTTTAGGCTTTCCTTGGGGAATGGAATAGAAAAAAGACCTTTTTTTTCTATTTCAATTCAGAATGCACCATGTGCGAATTCCCATTTCACGGGTATGGAACACAAGGTTTCCCTAAGTAACTAACTTCAATATGAATATGAGTATGAGCATACTCTGAATGGGAATGATCCACCCCCAATTCTTTTTTTAATTAAGAATTCAAAGAAATATCTTTATTTCTACCCGTACATTGAATTCAGAACAAAGAAGGGGTTGGGTCACACATTATATATATCCAATATCCAAGCAAGATTAAACAGAAAATTGTTAAAGAGAAGAATCTTTCGTTTCTGATGGAGACGATCTGGGACGGAAGGATTCGAACCTCCGAATAGCGGGACCAAAACCCGTTGCCTTACCGCTTGGCCACGCCCCATTTAGATTTCTATTCGACACTAATAAAGACTAATATTGGTATTGGTCATTCGTCAATCCCAGCCCAAATACATATGAAATACATTGTTGCTAGGATTCAACACATGTAAATATAGAATCACAAAAAATTCTTGATCAAATTATTGATCATTACATAAAATTCAATTAAGATATTGTACGAAACTATAATTCCTTGTATTCTCATTTGAGAATGAAAGGAAAGATTTTTGATTTGGGAGAGTTCGAAGAAAAAGAAGGATTTTTTGACCCTCCTTTTCATTTTTCCTTCATAAAAAGAACTCAACCAAAATCAAATTTTCTAATCTACAAGAATGAAATGTTTGTTATGCTTAATATCTTTAGTTTAATCTGTATCTGTCTTAATTCCACCCTTTATTCGAGTAGTTTTTTCTTCGCTAAATTGCCCGAGGCTTATGCCTTTTTCAATCCAATCGTAGATGTTATGCCTGTCATACCTGTACTATTTCTTCTATTAGCTTTTGTTTGGCAAGCTGCTGTAAGTTTTCGATAAAATTTTGAATACTCTGCAAAATTCATGATTTATTCGAAAAAAAAATTAGAAAATAAAAATGGATAAGATCAGATAAGTTTTACATTATGAACCCTCGATTCAAAAATAGAAATTCTTGTATATTGAATTGAATGACCGCGGTGATAAATTTGGATCAACTTATTTCCTCGTTCTGACATTCCAGTAAACAAGGACTTTCTAAGAACCCACAATACCCAATAACGGATATGGCCAAACATTTTTGGTAATGAAGGAATCAGAACCTTTCTTTTCTTATTACCTTATTATCTTATTACAAAGTAGAAAGAAATTTGTTGAAAATTACTTTTTTTTTTCAAGATTCAAGAAAAGACTTCATTTTTGGGGTGTTATGCCAAAATAACGTATGTGATAAAAAATAGGCAATCTATTTCCTTTTTCTAAAAAAAATAATCTTGGAGATTGTGTAATGCTTACTCTCAAACTCTTCGTTTACACAGTAGTGATATTTTTTGTTTCTCTCTTCATCTTCGGATTCTTATCTAACGATCCGGGCCGTAATCCTGGACGTGAGGAATAAAAAATGTTGAGTTTTCTTTATTTTTTTTTTATATATTCCATACATTTAACATTTCCCTATGATGAAAAAATAAAAGGATCCCATTTTTTCAAATTTGAAAGTCTGAAGTGATCAGAGGGAACGGAGAGAGAGGGATTCGAACCCTCGGTACAAATAACTCGTACAACGGATTAGCAATCTGCCGCTTTAGTCCACTCAGCCATCTCTCCCAATTCAAAATTGAAATTTTTTTTTATGTGATGTGAAGTAAAAAGATTGAAACAAAAAAAACCTCGTTTTCTTTTTTTAATTATTTATTAGTAATAATTTATTATAAGATAGGATAAAGTAACGATAATAATATAAAAATAATAGAAATAATATATTAAAAACAAATTTTAAATTATATAATTATATATTAAAATGGATAAGATATCTACGAATTTGATCAGTAATTCAATTTAGATAATTATTCGAAACAGAGATCTTATCCCCAATAGAATAGATATAGACAGAATCCCTTACTTCATTTCTTTGATTTTGTAAGAAAGGTTCATTCCCCCGGCCTGGTTAAGTACTGGCCGGGCCATTACATTATTTCTTTTTTTGTTCTGATAAATCATTTCATAGATCAAACAATTTAATTATGTATGATTTGATATCAAATCAAAAATTCTTTGTTGTTATTGAAGCAACAAAGAAAATGTCTATCCCCAGTCCTATGATAGAAGTGCCATTTCTTAGTAGTTAGTATTATTAATACTATACTAATAATAAGAATACTATTAATACTATAGAATATGAAAGAATATTTTTCACATTCTTATTAAGTATTAAGTATATAAATATAAGTATTTTTTTCTCAATTTACTTAATTACTAACCGGAAAAGAACACATACATATAACAATTAATATTAAACAATATTAAAAATGAAACACACATATGTTATAACATATATAACATAACTCATTTACTTGTTCAAGGGACAATTTTATTTGAACATTTGAAATCCAATTGATCCGATTGATCCGAATTCAAATTCATAGGATCTGGCAGTTGAAGGGGAAGTTGAAAACGAAAAAAGAAATGCGGAATTCATCATTTTTATGTTATGGTCCAGCTTTAAGAAATCCCTGGATTCGGAATGTCAGTTCAGTAATGACTTCCAGCAAATGAAAAGGATGACTTTTCATTTTATTTTTATTTAATTTAATTATATTAATTATATTTTTAATTATATTAATTATATTTAATTAATTATATATATATATATAATTAATTAAATATGAATTATATTATGAATTAGGATCAAGTATGATCAAGTCAAGTTTTATTTAAATAAGCTGCTTTCTATTCTTCGCCTATTTTTTTCAAGTACCTCCAGCGGGACGAAGTGCCAACACTAGAATTGTCATGAGTCTGATGCTATCTTAATTGTATCTCATTCCTTTGCTCATTCCTTTGTTCGACAAAAGGTTCATTCATATATAATAATGGAGATATGTAGCGGGTATAGTTTAGTGGTAAAAGTGCGATTCGTTCGATTAATAACTTAAATAGTTAAGGGATCTTTCGGTTTTTCATATTCCGATCAAGATCAAAAAAAAACTTTATTTCTTAAATTTAAAAGGTTTAATCCTTTTTCCCTCAATAGCATATTTGAGGAAGACTATACATTCTCACGATTTATATCCAAGGGTCAATTCCAAATTGAATACAAAATGGGATTATGGAATCGCGAAGCATAATTTTTTTTATTTCAATTGGATCAAATCTTCCAATTGAATGAGTATGAGTAAAGGATCTATGGATGAAGATACAAAACAAAAGTGTATTTCCAATCGTAACTAGATCTTCCATTTTTGTGTTGTAAAGGGAAGATTGAAGCCAAATAGCTAGAAAACGACGGTTTTGGTTTACTAGAACCGTCAGCATATTTATTGTTTTAGCTCGGTGGAAACCAAATTCTTTTCCTCAGGATCCCTCGAATGGAAATATGGAACGAAGTAACTAGATTAGGCAGATTTGGTATAATCCCCTCCTCTA